ATGGGGTCAAATTTCTACAGAAGATATTTTTCAATCTCATCGATCTCATAAGTATCATACCAAATCCCATCAATCGAATCACTTTTTCGAGAAATACGAGATATCTAAGTCATACAAGTAAAGAGATCTATTCATGGATAAGAAAAGGGCAAAGGTTTCAGACTCATGATGAAATAGAATCCTGGATCGAGACCTGTGATTGGTTTTTGGATGAAGAGAGAGTTTACTCGTTTCATTTCTCCACCCTAAGGCCAGAAAAAGGGATTGATCAAATTCTATGGAGTCTGACTCATATTGATCGTTTAGTAAAGAGTGACTATGGTTATCAAATGTTTGAACAAGCGGGAGCAATTTACTTACGATACTTAGTTGACATTCATCAAAAGGATCTAATGAATTATGAGTTCAATACATCCTGTTTAGCAGAAAGACGGATATTCCTTGCTCATTATCAGACAATCACTTATTCACAAACCTCGTGTGGGGCCAATAGTTTTCATTTCCCATCTCATGGAAACCCGAAACCCTTTTCGTTCCGCCTAGCGCTATCCCCCTCTAGGGGTATTTTAGTGATAGGTCCTATAGGAACTGGACGATCCTATTTGGTCAAATCCCTAGCGACAAACTCCTATCTTCCTTTTATTACGGTATTTCTGAACAAGCTGGGTTTGAAAATAGTTATTGATGATCTCGATCCTGAGGACTATATGGAAGCGCTTGATGATGTGGATATTGATGGGATTGATAATGATAGCGATCCTGCTAAGGAATATATGGATGCGCTTAGAGATGCGGATGATATTGATGATCGTGACTATTCGAACTTGGACTCGGACCCGGAGCTGAGGGAGGAGTATACGGTGGATGATGAGATACTTAGGTATATCATCGAGTTGGAAATCAACCTAGCTTCTATCAACTTGCAATTCGAATTGGCAAGAACAATGTCTCCTTGCATAGTATGGATTCCAAACATTCATGATCTGTATGTGGATGAGTCGGAGTCCCTCGGTTTATTATTGAACTATCTCTCCGGGGATTGTGAAAGACGGTCCACTAGAGAGATTCTTGTTATTGCTTCGACTCATATTCCCCAAAAAGTGGATCCCGCTCTAATAGCTCCGAATAAATTAAATACATGCATTAAGATACGAAGGCTTCTTATTCCACAACAACGAAAGCACGTTTTCACCCTTTCGTATACTAGGGGATTTCACTTGGAAAAGAAAATGTTCCATACTAATGGATTCGGGTCCATAGCCATGGGTTACAATGCACGAGATCTTGTAGCAATTACCAATGAGGCCCTATCGATTAGTATTACACAGAAGAAATCAATTATAGACACTAATACAATTCGATTCGCTCTTCATAGACAAACTTGGGAGTTGCGAGCGCATGTAAGACCGGTTCCGGATCATGGGATCCTTTTCTATCAGATAGGAAGGGCTGTTGCACAAAATGTACTTATAAATAATTGCTGCCTTATAGATCCTATATCTATCTATATGAAGAAGCAATCATGTTACGAAGGGGATCCTTATTTGTACAAATGGTTCTTCGAACTTGGAACGAGCATGAAGAAATTAACGATACTTCTTTATCTTTTGAGTTGTTCTGCCGGATCGGTCGCTCAAGATCTTTGGTCTCTACCCGGACCCGATGAAAAAAATTGGATCACTTCTTATAGACTCGTTGAGACGGATTCTGGTCTAGTTGATGGCCTATTAGAAGTAGTAGAAGGCGCTCTGGTGGGATCCTCGCTTCTTCGGCCCGAACCGAGGAATCCCTTAGAGATGATGGAAAATGGATCTCGTTCTATCTTTGATCGTAGATTTCTCTACGAATCGGAGTTTAAAGAATGGGCAGAAGGCACCGACCCGCAACAGTTAGCGGAGGATGTAGTCGATCACATAGTTTGGGCTCCTAGAATATGGCAACCTTGGGGCTTTCTATTTGATTGGATCGAAAGGCCCAATGAATTGGAATTTCCCTATTGGGCCAGGTCATTTCGGGGCAAGCCGATCATTTCTGATGAAGTGAATGATGAATATTTTGATTATGCATTTTTTGGTGAAGGGGATGGTGGATATGATGAAGAGGATGAGCTTCAAGAGAATGATTGGGAGTTCTTGCAGAGTGAAACCATGGAGTACCCTGGACGAGATAGATCTTCCAAAGAACAAGTCTTTTTTCGAAAAGGCCAATTCATTTGGGACCCTGGAGATCCACTCTTTTACATATTCAACGATGAGCTCTCTGTCTTTCTGTTTTCACATCGAGAATTCTTTGCAGATGAAGAGATGTCAAAGGGGCTTCTTCTGACTTCCCAAAGGGAGACTCTATATAAACGCGGGTTTAGCAAGAAACCGAAAGAAAAGTACTTCGAATTTTTTATTAATCGCCAGAGACGGAGACGGCTTAGAACCATTAGTTCATTATATAATCGATCTTTCCGTTCGAATATTCAATCCGCGAGTTATCAGTACTTATCAAATCT